ACTTTCTTTATCTTTATAAAAGTGATTGATATCAAAGAGAATCTCAGTCTAGTAAAAAAACGAATCCACTCGTGGAGTGCTAGTGGTATAGTAGTAGTGTGGTAGTTGAGACTCCGCTTCAGCTTCAGCTTACGCAGATCGGTACTAAACCCATATTACTAGAGCTACAAGGAGAGCATATTTTCTGTCTGTTATCGGGGAAGGAAGAGTCACTAGTTCCACTACTAGGAATGCGGAACTCAACTCACCCGCTAAAGAACCTCTTTTACGGATTTTCCTTCTTCCTTGGCTTCGGGCGTGGCTATAGTTTACGCAGAACAGTAGGGAGCATTGGCTCAGAAAGAAAGGGGGTTAGCTTCAGTTTCGGGCTTTCATTCCTCAATCCACTTATTCGTTCCTTCATATACCTAGGTAAGACAAAGCGCTCTCTTTTACGAATGCATCTAGTTCCATCTTTCGTTCGTTAGTTCCGTTGCCTGGGTTCGAAGATCTGTGCCTTAGCGAGGAACTTAATGGCATCAGTAACACCAAGACTGGCGATACGCCAATGAGAGACTATGGATTCGCTGATAAGAGTGCATCGAAGAATGCCCCAAATACGAAAGAGAAATTGGCTCGGAAGCAGGAGATCGGAGTCTCATCGACATTTAAATCAGCATCCTGTTCCCTTCTGCTTCAGCATAGTATACCTATTATCCGAGAAGGAAGACCCTATCCAGTCCAGAAAAGTAGATTTCCCTGCTGTAGTATGAGTTGAGAGGATCAGACTGACGAGGGAACATTTAGCATTCGGTATGTATTCGAAAGAACCAATGGAGAAAGAAAAAAAAAACTCGGATCGGTAGGCTGCTCGGTACGGTTCGCTCAGGCCTTTCTTGGCGGAAGAAGATAGAGAGACAAGTCTACCTTATCCTGCATCGGGCTTAGAGTCTAGCCATAAGAAGGGGGAGGCCATGTCCTTCCCGGTATAGAACAAGCACCCTTCGGAACAAGATACACATTATATTCTTCTAGCGAGCGGTTGAAGAGGACGGCTAGCCGGCTGCAAAGTTGCCGAGAGATGTCAAAAGGCTGACGTTTTTGTTTTGTCTACTCAAGGGAAGCTGGAATAGGATAGGATGCTGGCTTTCGACTAGGCTATCTGATTGGGTGGAAGGCCGGGCAAGATGCTTTCTATACTGCTACCGGTGCTTCAGTAACTGCCTCCGCCTCTGTTCCAATCTGTGCTCAAGCTGCTTCAATTGAGAATCGTTCTCTCCATGGGAGGTAAATAGGCAGTTGTTCCATAGTACGTACGATGCATGCATGTGTCATGATCACATATGAATTGATCGATGCAAATTGCGTTGATTCGTTTTGATGCAGCGTGGTGGAGGGTCGTTTCGATAGATGCATAATGGAATATACGGGAAAGACCATTCTCGTGAATCGAGCATACCAAATGCACTGGAACATACGCCCAGAGCAATCACAATTATGTTCTGATGTGTGCGTGTTTACGTGTGTGTTCTGATGTGTGATCTGGCCCAGGTTCGACTACAAAAGGATGGGGCCGGTTCGAGGAAGTGATTCTCCAATCGCGCACCCATTATATTTTACTTTGTCTAGCATCCCGCAGTTCTACGAAGCTTACTCGAGAAATTGGTTGGTTAACCCGAGCCGTTGAACAAAGAGCTTTGAAGGCGTAGTTGGTGCTTGAGAACAAGGATTGGAATCCACAACTTAGCTTCTTTCGGGCCGGCATCACCAGTCAAGGCTGAGGGTCTCGATTAGTCTTATTTAGTTCCATGAGCGGTGTACGATAGGCTCCCGGATCTTGTTGCGCATGCAAGTGAAGGTCAGGGACCACCTTCTCCATGGAGCGGGGTGCAATTGATGTTCCTTGAACGCGTGAACTTTACCTTGATGGGTATGGTTATTGACTGGGTGATCCTGATGATTCTTCTTGACCAGATGGTAGTTAAAGGCAGATCGCTTCTGAACAGGTGGTCTGTGATAATAAGGGAATTGCTCCTGCGCCTGCCGTGGCTACTAAATCTGCAGCTGCGTCCGCTACTAGGGGCTCTGGGTTTCCAACTGAAATGGGATCTGTATATGGAACGTCTACAGAGACTAGAAGGGATGCTATCGGTACTGCTCTCGTTATCATCGGGAGATATGCCTCTTTTCTGTCAACCCCGTATTTTTCGACTGAAAAGCCTTTTCACTCCTAAGTCACTTCAGATCTTCCACCTTTTTCTGTCAACCCCGTATTTTTCGACTGAAAGAGATTATAGGAGTGGATGACCTTTCCTTTTATGAAAATTTCTGTCAACCCCGTGATTTTCGACTGAAAGAGAATTTGTGAGTGGAAAGTCGATTCTAGCTATACCTTTTCTGTCAACCCCGTATTTTTCGACTGAAAGAAAGAAATCGAATCGGTCTTTGCTTGCCGTTCTTTTTTATTATATTGTTCACAGATTCTTAGAAGAGAGCTCCGGTACTCGAATTGCCTCGGATGTTGAAAGAAGCTTTTGAGCTCCAACTGAATCTAAGTAAAGGAGGACAACTGGGTATGCAATCAACTATTCTTAGTTCTGAATCAACGGGTGAACCCGCTACCTCTACCTTTGCTTTAATGCATGCGCTCGAAGATGGACTAAATATCGATCCACGCCTAGATTTGCCATTGAATTCGCTGTTAGTCAGCTACATTCTTAAACTACTGCTACCTTCCTTCTAGCTGCTTTCTCTGCTGGTGGGTACCAAGGGGAGAACTCTAAGTTATGCATCTGGCTTTTGAGGAGTATTGCATATATGAAGTCTCAAACTCTATTGAAAGCTTCCAAATCACGCTTACCCCTCCTCCCTACTTAGCCCTTTAAGGTATTCTAGGCCCATCTTTGCAAGAAGTGAATACTTTTCTCGGGTCGCCCAACCCTATTCCTCGTTTAGCTAGTTCGATGGAGGGAGTCCCTAATCTTTTAGATCGATCGGGGCTTTGTTCCTTAACTTAAGCTTTCACCCAAGGTATTTGGCTACTCAGCTTGAAGCAGGAACAGAGACAAGGCGTGAATCCACTGCGACATCTTCTGCCCCATCCGATGATGCTCACTGAATACACCTCGAAAAGGAAGAAAGCTGTCCACTTGAAGCTGACACCTTAGACTTCCTCTCGGGGAATCTATTAATTAGAAAGCTAAGAACTCCTCAACTCACCCGTTGAGCCTCAAATTACTCATTTCTGTAAAGAATCGTAGTCTAGAACGCGGTGGGACCCACCTCTGGGCTTGAACCCTAAAACAGGTTCGCACATCTCTTTTTCCTGCCTTTTGGCTACCATGCCCGTCGAGTGAGCTTTCGCTTCCTCTTCCTTTGATCACTCACTTCTGCTTAATTTAATTAAAGGACTTTCTTTCTCTCTTCTAGAACGGAGAAAGGATGGATTCCGGTGAAGTGGACATGGAAAGCAAAGGATCGCCCAACTGCTATAG